CCCCTCGGATCAATTTTCGACGTGTTGGAGTTTGATCAATGAAGAAAAAAAAGAAAACTTAAAAAAAGAATTTTTAAATCGAATTGAAGCTTTAGATAAGGAATGGTCCGTTGAACATATACTGGAAAAAACGACTCGATTTTGTCATAACGAAACTAAAAAAGAATATTTACCTAAAATTTATGATCCCTTTTTGCATGGGATCTCGCGCGGAAGAACCCAAAGATTATTTCCATTCCAAATAATAACCAAAACCTATCTAAAGAATCCCATAGGGGGGTCGTGGATAAACAAAATTCATGGTATACTTTTGAATATTAATTATCAAAAATTTGAGCAAACAATAGAAAAATTTAATAGAAAATCTTCGGCAATAAAGAAAAACCTTTCTTTTTTTTCTGACCCCCAAGAAGAAAAATATAAGTCAGAAGAAGAAAGCAAAATTTTCAAATTTTTATTTGATGTCGTTATAGCTGATAGCAATGATCAAACGCTTATCAAAAATTTTATGGATTTCCATGAAATCCATAAAAAAGTGCCTCGATGGTCGTATAAATTAAGGAGTGACTTAGAAGAATTGGAAGGCGAAAATGAAGAAACTATACCACTGGAGGAGCCTGGAATTCGTGCAAGAAAAGCAAAACGTGTCGTGATTTTTACTGATACAGAGCCACATAACGAGATTTATACTAATCTCAAAAATAATAAAAATTATGATCAAAACGATGAAATGGTTTTGATCCGTTATTCACAACAATCCGATTTTCGCCGAGAGATTATTCAAGGGTCTATGCGTCCCCAAAGGCGTAAAACCGTTATTTGGGAATTTTTTCAAGCAAATATGCATTCCCCCCTTTTTTTTGACAGAATAGATAAATTTTTTTTTTTTTCATTTGATATAAGGGGGCTGACAAAACAAATTCTTAGAAATTTCATGCGGAAAAACGAAAAAAAAAAACTTGATAAAAAAGACGCAGAAAGATCCAAAAGAAAAGAAAAAGGAAGGTTAAAAATTGCAGAAGTTTGGGATAGCTTCTTTTTTGCTCAAATACTAAGAGGTTTTCTCTTAGTAACTCAATCTATTCTTAGAAAATATATTCTATTACCTTTATTGATAATAATTAAAAATAGCGTCCGTATGTTATTATTTCAAATTCCCGAGTGGTCTGAGGATTTAAAGGATTGGAAACGAGAAATGCATGTTAAATGCACCTATAATAGGGTTCCACTATCCGAAACAGAATTTCCAAGAAACTGGTTAACGGATGGTATTCAGATAAAAATCCTATTTCCTTTTTATCTTAAACCTTGGCATAAATCGAAATTTCACTCATCTCAGAAGGGTCGACTAAAAAAAACAAAAGATAAAGGAAAAAAAAAAGATTTTTGTTTTTTAACCGTTTGGGGAATGGAAACCGAACTGCCTTTTGGTTCGGCCCACAAACAACCGTCTTTTTTTGGACCTATTTCTAAAGAATTAAAAAAAAAAATGAAAAAATATAAAACCAAGTCTTTTCAGGTTTTAAGGTTTTTTAAAGAAAGAGACAAAATTTTCCTAAAAGGCGCAAAAGAAATTAAAAACTGGATTATGAAAAACTTTGTTTTTATAAAAGGAAAAAGAAACGACCTTTCAAAAGGAAATAGAATTCCATTACTTGGCCTGAGAGAAATAGATGAATTAACTGAAACTAAAAACGATTCAATAACGAGTAATCCGATTATTCATGAACTATCTGTTCAAAATCGATCCATGGAGTGGAAAAATTCTTCATTCAGTGAAAACAAAATAAAAAATTCGATTGATAGAATAAATACAATCAGAAATCAAATAGAAGCAATTTCAAAAGAAAAAAAAAAGATAACTAATAGTTGTAACAAACCGCCTTATGATTCTAAAATCATCGAATCATCAAAAAAAAAGTGGCAGATAGTCAAAAGCAAAAATACCCGATTAATTCGTAAAACTTTTTATTTTGTAAAATTTTGCATCGAACAACTATCTCTGGGTATTTTTGGGGGTATTATAAATATTCCAAGAATTATTACACAACTTTTGTTTGAATCAACAAAACAAATTCGGGATAAATCTATTTACAAGAATGAGGAAACTCAAGAAAAAATTAATAAAAAAAAAAATACCATTTATTTGATTTCAACTATAAAAAAATTTAAATCCAATAAAAAAAAAATTAGTTATGACCTATGCTCTTTATCACAAGCATATGTATTTTACAAATTATCACAACTTCAAGTGAGTAACTTTTCGAAATTAAGGGCTGTTCTTGAATATAACATATGTGTAACATCGTTGTTTGTTAAGAATCAAATAAAGGATTTTTTTCAAGAACACGGAATCTTTCATTATAAATTGAAAGAGAAAACCTTTTTAAATTCGGAAAGCAATCAATGGAAAAACTGGTTAAGAAGTCATTATCAATACAATTTACCTGAGATTGTATGGGCTAGATTAGTAACTGAAAAATGGAAAAATAAAATCAACCAAGACTCTCTAGTTCTAAATCAAAGTTTAAACAAAGAGGATTCATATGAAAAAAACCAATTTGATAATTACAAAAAACTCAATTCGTTTGAAGCGGACTCGTTATTAAATCCAAAACAAAATTTAAAAAAAGATTATATATATAATCTTTTTTGCTATAACTCTATTAATTCTAAAGAAACAATTTTTGACATGCCTCTAGACATTATTATAGATAATTTTTTAGTTTCTTCTTTTCGAGGAAAATCTAATATTCGGGGTATAGGGAAATTTCGGACTAGAAAATTTTTGGATTGGAGAATTCTCACCTTTTGGTTTATAAAAAAAGTAAATATTGAGTCCGCGGTTGATACCACGAGTAAAAAAAAAAATATTCAGACTCAAGCTCAAAATTCTGAAAGAATTCATAAAATAACTAAGACGGGTCTGGCCAATCAAAAAAAAGACTTTTTTGATTGGATGGGAATGAATGAAGAAATCCTAAATTATCCTATAGCAAATTTTGACTTTTTGTTCTTTCCCGAATTTGTCTTATTTTCTAGTACATATAAAATCAAACCGTGGGTCATACCAATCAAATTACTTCTTTTCAATTTTAATGAAAAAAAAACTGTTAATAAAAAGATTACTCGAAATCAAAACGTTTTTATACCATCAAATGAAACAAAAAACCTTAGATTTTATAATCTAACTAAAGAATCAGCGGACCAAGGAGAACTTGAATCAGATAACGAAAAACAAAGAAATCCTGAATTAGCTCTACCAAACCAAGAAAAAAATATTGAAGAAAATTATGCAGAATCAAAGATCAAAAAACCTGAAAATAAAAAACAATACAAACCCAATACAGAAGTGGAACTTGATTTATTTCTCACAAGGTATTCGCGTTTTCAATTGCGATGGAATTTTTTTTTAAATACAAAGATTCTCAATAATATCAAAATATATTGTCTCTTGGTTAGACTAAAAAATCCAAACGAAATTGCTATATCTTCGATTGAAAGAGCAGAGATGAACCTAGACCTTCTAATGATTGAGAAGAATTTCACTTTTGCAAAATTAATGAAAAAAGGAATCTTGATTATTGAACCTCTTCGTTTGTCTGTAAAAAACGATGGACAACTTATTATATATAGAACCATAGGTATTTCATTGGTTCATAAAAACAACCACCAAATAAGTCAAAGAGAAAAAAAAAAAATTGAAAAAGCCATTACAAAATATAAAAAAAAAACTGTAAATAGAAAAAAAAAGAATTCTGATTTCTTTGCCCCTGAAAATCTTTTATCCCCTAAACGACGTAGAGAATTTCGAATTCTAATTTGTTCGAAATTTAAAACAAAAAGTACAAGGTATAGAAATTCAAGATTTGATAAGAATATTCAAAATTGTGGTCAAGTTTTGAATCAAAAGAAAGATCTTGATAAAGATAAAACGAACCTAATGAAATTAAAATTTTTTCTTTGGCCCAATTTTCGATTAGAAGATTTAGCTTGTATGAATCGCTATTGGTTTAATACTAATAATGGGAATCATTTCAGTATGATAAGAATACATATGTATACGCGATTGAAAATCAATTCATGATAGGTACATTTTACTATAGAATTTGACTATATATATAATATACGTTCCGGTATATGAAAAGAACCGTAGGCACAACTCAGCTGGATTGTTTTCAATTTCATCTTTATACATGAGATTTTTTGAATCAATGACATAGATACCAATCCGATCAGATCCATAAATAACTTAACCGAATCCGCCTTTTTTGAATCTAAATTTCTTTTTTTTTCGAAAAAAAGTGGATAATTCAATTCGGATCCTTGACAAAAAAACTACCATTATTATTACTGATCAGTAAAATTCATATCTTTAAATTCATATTAAAATTCAAAAGGGAAGGAGTTCTTTTTATGATAAAAAATGCATTCATTTCATTGCAAGAAAAAAAAGAAGAAAGCAGGGGATCCGTAGAATTTCAAGTATTCAGTTTCACTAATAAGATACGAAGACTTACTTCACATTTGGAATTGCACAGAAAAGATTATTTATCTCAGAGAGGTCTACGAAAAATTCTGGGAAAACGTCAACGACTGCTGGTTTATTTGTCAAAAAAAAATAGAGTACGTTATAAAGACTTAATTAATAAGTTGAATATTCGGGAATTAAAAACTCGTTAAAGTCAAAAATGGTGAATTAGTAAATTTTTGAAATCTTGAATTTTTTGATAAACTTTTTTTCAGCAATTTAATTCATGCAAGAATGAATCAAGGAAAGAAAAACTTATGAGTAGACCAGTTAGAAGAAAGGATCTTATGATAGTTAATATCGGACCTCACCACCCATCCATGCATGGTGTTCTTCGCTTAATTGTGACTTTAGATGGTGAAGATGTTGTTGACTGTCAACCTATATTGGGTTATTTACACAGAGGAATGGAAAAAATTGCCGAAAACCGAGCAATTATACAATATTTACCTTATGTAACGCGATGGGATTATTTAGCTACTATGTTTACAGAAGCAATAACAGTAAATGGCCCAGAACAATTGGGAAATATTCAAGTTCCTAAAAGGGCCAGCTATATCAGAGTCATTATGCTGGAATTGAGTCGTATAGCTTCTCATCTGTTATGGCTCGGCCCTTTTATGGCAGATATTGGTGCACAGACGCCTTTTTTCTATATTTTCAGAGAACGAGAATTTGTATATGATCTATTCGAAGCTGCCACCGGTATGAGAATGATGCATAATTTTTTTCGTATCGGAGGAATAGCGGCTGATTTACCTTATGGTTGGATAGATAAATGCTTGGATTTTTGCGATTATTTTTTAACCGAGGTTGTTGAATATCAAAAACTTATTACACGAAATCCTATTTTTTTAGAACGAGTTGAAGGAGTAGGGATTATTGGTGGAGAAGAGGCCATAAATTGGAGTTTATCCGGACCAATGCTACGCGCATCCGGAATACAATGGGATCTTCGTAAAGTTGATCGTTATGAGTGTTACGATGAATTTGAATGGGAAATTCAGTGGCAAAAACAAGGCGATTCATTAGCTCGTTATTTAGTACGACTTAGCGAAATGACAGAATCCATAAAAATTATTCAACAGGCTCTGGAAGGACTTCCAGGAGGTCCCTATGAGAATTTAGAAAGGAGAGACTTTGATAAAAAACTGAATTCAGAAATGAATTCAGAATGGAATAATTTTGACTATCGATTCATTAGTAAAAAACCTTCTCCTACTTTTGAATTATCGAAACAAGAACTTTATGTAAGAGTTGAAGCTCCAAAAGGTGAATTGGGAATTTTTCTCATAGGAGATCAAAGTGGGGTTCCTTGGAGATGGAAAATCCGACCACCTGGTTTTATTAATTTGCAAATTCTTCCTGAACTAGTTAAAAGAATGAAATTGGCTGATATTATGACGATACTTGGTAGCATAGATATAATTATGGGAGAAGTGGATCGTTAAAATGAGAATTTTTGCAACAGAAGTACAAACTATCAATTCTTTTGTTCGATTGGAATCTTTCAAAGAGGTCTATGGACTCATATGGGAATTTCTTCCTATATTTTCTCTTGTATTGGGGATCCTAACAGGTGTATTAGTACTTGTGTGGTTAGAAAGAGAAATATCTGCAAGGATACAACAACGTATTGGACCGGAATACGCCGGCGCGTTGGGAATTCTTCAAGCTCTAGCCGACGGGATAAAACTACTTTTCAAAGAGAATCTTCGTCCATCTATAGGAAATACTACTTTATTTAGTATTGGACCATCTATAGCAGTTATCTCCATTTTACTAAGTTATTCAGTAATTCCCTTTAGCAATCACCTTGTTTTAGCGGATTTCAATATCGGTATTTTTTTATGGATTGCCATCTCAAGTATTGCTCCTATTGGGCTTCTTATGTCAGGATATGGATCAAATAATAAATATTCTTTTTTAGGTGGTCTGCGAGCTGCTGCCCAATCAATTAGTTATGAAATACCATTAACTCTATGTCTTTTATCAATATCTCTACGTGCGATTCGTTGAAACATACACTTTTATTTTTACTATTCAGTTTCTTCTAGACGAATAAGTTGAAAATAAGTTGAAAAATAGAATATATATTTTTCTTTCGGGTTAATGTTAATAAAGGAAATTTGATAGTTATATATGAGTGAAAAAAACTGCTTATAAATTGGCAGTAAAAATAAAAATTGAGTCTCATTTTCTATGTCAAAGGTAAAATGGAAATAAACATAAGCGTAAGAAGTAGTTTACCCCAAGATGGGTTGATTAATCATCCTGGCTTGAAGCGGGTTAAAAAAAGTAACCGTATGACGTTTTCACTATCAGTTATATAGATTAAGATAAATGTATTACAAAGTGAGCGGCAATTAGGCAAAAGTGAGTGGATGGTTAGAAACACCAAAAATACACAAAGAATTTGTAATAGAGATTAATCAAATTGAAAAGGATATTTATGCATAACATAAGATAAGAAAAAAAAGAAGGTTAATTGGGGCTTAAAATTAGTAGAAATGATCAGACAGTATTCCCCAAGATTCCGATTCAGAGTATGCTCCTATCCACCCATAAATGGAATGACTATCAGAAACGAAATAATCCTTTATTTTTGAAGTCCACCAACCTTTTTTTTCCTCAAAAAGAAAGAAGAATAGGCCCGAACCAAGGATCGTTTTTTCATATATTTCAAAAAAATAGAATTTATGTGATGAATAATAAACTAAGAGGCTGTCTAATTCTTTTTCGTAATTAAAAACAACGATGGGCTGAAATACCTATTTATATTTTTACAAGGAGTATTTTATTAAAGGATTCAGTTATTACTCAACAAATAGAAATGAAAATTAGTAAAGGATGAGATGAATTCCGAAGCGCTTTTTTGATTCTTAGAATTAGAGCAGACAGAATTCCATTGGTATAATTCGGGACCCCCAGATCAATTTTGATTTCAGCTAGTTTAGAACACACCATATCCGTCTAAATAATACTAAATCTGGTCCTTAGATTTATTTATGGCCCCAGAGGAGCCGTATGAGGCGAAGACCTCATGTACGGTTTTGTAATAGCGGTGAGAATAGTAATGTTATCACCGACTAGGATTATCTAACAGTTTAAGTACAGTTGATATAGTTGAGGCACAATCAAAATATGGTTTTTGGGGATGGAATTTGTGGCGTCAACCTATAGGTTTTATCATTTTTCTAATTTCTTCTCTGGCAGAATGCGAGAGGTTACCTTTTGATTTACCAGAAGCGGAAGAAGAATTAGTAGCAGGTTATCAAACTGAATATTCAGGTATCAAATTTGGTTTATTTTACGTTGCTTCTTATCTAAATCTATTAATTTCCTCATTATTTGTAACAGTTCTATACTTAGGCGGTTGGAATATTTCTATTCCGTATATATCTATTCTGGAGCTATTTGAAAGGGATCAAATTTTTGGAACAACAATTGGTATCTTTATTACATTAGCTAAAACTTATTTGTTCTTGTTCATTTCTATCACAACAAGATGGACTTTACCTAGGCTAAGAATTGATCAACTATTAAATTTTGGATGGAAATTTCTTTTACCTATTTCTCTCGGTAATCTATTATTAACAACTTCTTTCCAAGTCTTTTCACTTTAAATTGAAAATGAATTCAACATATTGCTTACTTGTTTTAAACAAGAGAACGAAACAACGATCAAATTATTCATAGATAATTACGATATGCTTCCTATGATAACCGGGTTCATGAATTATGGTCAACAAACCCTCCGAGCTGCAAGGTATATTGGCCAAGGTTTCATGATAACCTTATCCCACACAAATCGTTTACCTGTAACTATTCAATATCCCTATGAAAAATTAATAATATCGGAACGTTTTCGCGGTCGAATCCATTTTGAATTTGATAAATGCATTGCTTGCGAAGTATGTGTGCGAGTATGTCCTATAGATCTGCCTGTTGTTGATTGGAAATTGGAAACTCATATTCGAAAAAAACGATTGCTTAATTACAGTATTGATTTTGGAATTTGTATATTTTGTGGTAATTGTGTTGAGTATTGTCCAACAAATTGTTTGTCAATGACTGAAGAATATGAATTTTCAACTTATGATCGTCACGAATTGAATTATAATCAAATCGCTTTGGGTCGTTTACCAATGTCAGTAATTGACGATTATACTATTCGAACCATTTTGAATTCACCTCAAATAAAAAATGGATAAACCTATTAATTTTTTTAATAAAAAAATGCAAATAATCAAATAATTCAAAAAATTGGAATTGTATATTATATAAAGAATTTCATTAAAAACGTGTATTGTATTTATATAATAATATTAAGTATTAAACCTCATTGTTTTAATCGAATATATTCCTAATTACTTTCTTGAAATGCATAGGTTGAAAATACACGTTAGAATCAAAAAAGTGAAATTGTCCAATAATTGTATTGTATCTACATCAATTCATATCCATTAGATTCTAATTTCACTCTATTAGAAACATATTCAAAAAGGATTTCCCGGTTAAATTAATAAGGTCATGAAAAGCATTTCGATTTTTTTCTTATTTTAATAATATAATGGATTTGCCTGGACCAATACATGATTTTCTTTTAGTTTTTCTGGGATCAGGTCTTCTATTCGGAAGTATCGGAGTGGTCTTATTTACCAACCCAATTTTTTCAGCCTTTTCCTTAGGATTTGTTCTTGTTTGTATATCTTTATTGTATATTTTATCAAATTCCCATTTTGTAGCTGCTGCACAGCTCCTTATTTACGTGGGGGCCATAACTGTTTTAATCATATTTGCTGTGATGTTCATGAATGATTCAGAATATTCCACAGATTTAAATCGGTGGACTGTTGGGGATGGGATTACTTCGTTGATTTGCACAACTATTCTTTTTTCATTAATTTCGACTATTCTTGATACGTCATGGTACGGGGTTATTTGGACTACAAGATTAAACCAGATTCTAGAGCAAGATTTAATAAGTAATAGTCAACAAATAGGAATTCATTTATCAACAGATTTTTTTCTTCCATTTGAACTCATTTCAATAATTCTTTTAGTTGCTTTGATAGGTGCAATTTCTGTGGCTCGTCAATAAACAACTTTCTAATTAGTAAAGACCAAAGAAAACTTGTTGTATGTTATGATATTTTTTGCCTTTCATTCAATTAAATTTGATTGAATATTATTTCATATTTAAAAAAAAAATTTTTTTATTTGATATATTTGATATATATAATATATATTATCTTAATAGAGATTATCAATCTTTTTTTACCTAATATAATTTTTATTCGTACGTTTTTGTTCTATTCTAGTTGATTAAATCTGTTGAATTATTGTTCATATTGAAATGAATCAAAATTGATAAGGAGTTGACGAATGATACTCGAACATGTACTTGTTTTGAGTGCCTATTTATTTTTTATTGGTCTTTATGGATTGATTACGAGTCGAAATATGGTTAGGGCTCTTATGTGTCTTGAACTTATACTCAATGCAGTTAATATGAATTTCGTAACATTTTCTGATTTTTTTGATAATTCCCAATTAAAAGGGGATATTTTCTGCATTTTTGTTATAGCAATTGCAGCCGCTGAAGCAGCTATTGGATTAGCTATAGTCTCGTCAATTTATCGTAACAGAAAATCAACTCGCATCAACCAATCAACCTTATTAAATAAGTAGCATAAATAAAAAAATGAGAGATTGAAAATTAGCATATATGATAGGTTATGACCCACTCGATTATATTTGTAAAAATCTACGAAATCTAAGTATTTTAGCCCTATTTTTTTAGCAATTGAACCAGAATTCATTACAAAAATTCTGTTAATGGAAATCATTGATTCATCTAGTATTTTAATATATCATTCCGGTAAAAGTTTACTAGATTGAAAATTTATGACATTCAAAAAACGATAGATCCTATGTCACATTCAGTAAAAATTTATGATACCTGTATAGGATGTACTCAATGTGTCCGAGCATGCCCTACAGACGTATTAGAAATGATACCTTGGGATGGGTGTAAAGCTAAGCAAATTGCTTCCGCTCCAAGAACAGAGGACTGTGTTGGTTGTAAGAGATGTGAATCCGCCTGTCCAACGGATTTTTTGAGCGTTCGAGTTTATTTATGGCATGAAACAACTCGAAGCATGGGTCTAGCTTATTGATACGTTACCCAAAACCTCATTTGAATAAATTTTGAATACATTTGATTTTTTTTATTGACAAGTACTCGTACTCAAAAAAGTTAAATTAGATTTTTTATTTATATATTTTTTTTGAGTACGCGTTCTTTGAACTTGGTGTATCTTGTCTTTACCACGAATTATTTTCCTTGGTTAACAATAATTGTAGTTTTTCCAATATCTGCTGGTTCATTAATGTTATTTCTCCCGTATAGGGGAAATAAAGTACATAAATGGTATACTATATGCATTTGTATCTTAGAACTTCTTCTAACGACCTACACTTTTTGTTATAATTTTAAAATGAACGATCCCTTAATTCAATTGTCCGAAGATTATAAATGGATCAATTTTTTGGATTTTTACTGGAGACTGGGAATAGATGGACTTTCAATAGGAACTATTTTACTCACAGGATTTATTACTACTTTAGCTATTTTAGCGGCTTTCCCAGTTACGCGGGATTCCCGATTATTCCATTTCCTGATGTTAGCAATGTACAGCGGTCAAATAGGATCATTTTCTTCTCAGGATCTTTTACTTTTTTTCATCATGTGGGAATTAGAATTAATTCCCGTTTATCTACTTTTATCCATGTGGGGTGGAAAGAAACGTCTGTATTCAGCTACAAAATTTATTTTATACACTGCAGGCAGTTCTATTTTTTTATTAATAGGAGTTTTAGGTATAAGTTTATATGGTTCGAATGAACCAACATTAAATTTAGAACTATTAGCTAATCAATCCTATCCTGTCACACTCGAAATAATATTGTATATTGGATTTCTTATTGCTTTTGCTGTCAAATCACCGCTTATACCTTTACATACTTGGTTACCTGACACCCACGGCGAGGCACATTACAGTACTTGTATGCTTCTTGCTGGAATCCTATTAAAAATGGGAGCATATGGCTTGGTTCGAATCAATATGGAATTATTACCTCACGCTCATTCTATGTTTTCTCCTTGGTTGATGGTAGTGGGTACAATCCAAATAATTTATGCAGCTTCAACATCTCCCGGTCAACGTAATTTAAAAAAGAGAATAGCCTATTCTTCTGTATCTCATATGGGTTTTATAATTATAGGTATTGCTTCTATAACGGATCCTGGACTTAATGGAGCTATTTTACAAATAATCTCTCATGGATTTATTGGCGCTGCCCTTTTTTTTTTGGCAGGAACGAGTTATGATAGAATTCGTCTTGTTTCTCTTGACGAAATGGGTGGAATGGCTATTTCCATTCCAAAGATATTTACAATGTTCACTATCTTATCGATGGCTTCCCTTGCATTACCGGGCATGAGTGGTTTTGTTGCAGAATTCATCGTTTTTTTTGGAATAATTACCAGCCAAAAATATCTCTTAATGGCAAAAATTTTAATTATTTTTGTAATGGCAATTGGAATGATATTAACTCCTATATATTTATTATCTATGTCACGTCAAATGTTTTATGGATACAAGTTAATTAATGTCCAAAACTTTTCTTTTTTTGATTCTGGACCCCGAGAGTTTTTTCTTTCAATCTCGAGCCTTCTACCCATAATTGGTATGGGTATTTACCCAGATTTTGTGCTCGCATTAGCAAGTAACAAAGTGGAATCCATTTTATCTAATTATTTTTATGGATAGTTTTCAGGAACTAAAAAACGCATTAAATTGAATTCTAATCCGAAGTCTTTGGTCTTTCTATTGTGAGAACCTTTTGAATCAAGTAGTAGAATGATTCAAAAGGTTCTTGATGGTTTACTACTAAATTTGATTTCTTAACGTAGCTGAAGTTATATAGATGCTATTCTTTTTTATTTGGATTTGCATTCCTTTATTTTTTATGTAGTGTTTTATTTAATTAGATGTAAATGAACCATAACTATGTAAACCTATTCCTAAAAGATTGACACCAAAATAGCATATCCAAATTACAAGAAAGCCTATCGAAGCCACAATTGCAGAATTTATACCCCTACCATTTTGTTTTGTTTTAATATGTAAATAAATCGCGAATATGGTCCAAGTAATAAATGCCCAAGTTTCTTTTGGATCCCAATTCCAATATGACCCCCATGTCTCATTAGCCCATACAGCTCCTGAAAGAATGCCGATGGTTAAAAAGAGAAATCCAAGACTAATAATACGATAACTCCAATAATCTAATTGTTCAATCAATTGATACCTATAATAATTTCTAGAAAAACTCAAATTAATGTTTTGTTTTAGTAAAATAGAATTTCTTTCATTTATATAGTAAAGTACATCAAAAGAAAAAAATTCAGTTAAGAATTTTTTTCTGTTTATATTCTTTTTGTAAAAAAAAGGTCCGACTTTTCGAAATGTAATGACTAGAAGAGCTATTGATAATAATGATCCGCATAACAGAGCCCCATAGCCTAATACCATCATACTTACGTGCATCATTAACCACTGGGATTGGAGAGCTGGTACTAATATTGCGGATTGAGGCATTTTGTTTAAAAGACCAGAAGTAGCAAAACCCTGAATAAAAATCGCACTTGGTGCAGTTATTGCGTTTAAGTTTTTTTTTCGTTTTTTATTAAAAAAGGAAATCATATGAATAATGGAGAAAGCCCATGAAAGAAAAATTAATGATTCATATAAATTACTTAATGGAAAATGCCCTGAAAAAATCCAACGAGTGAATAAAAATCCGGTTATACTAAAAAACGTAATTATGATTCCTTTATCTGATGAATAATAAAATCCTATGCTTTCATCTAAATTAACTAATAAAGTTAAAAAATAAATTGTCATTACAATTGAAACGACCGAAAAAGATATATGAGTTAATATATGCTCTAAAATTGAAAAAATCATAAAAAATTTGTTAAAAATTAATAGTCGGTTTTGCCCGCGTTTATAAAAAAATCGGGAATGAATTTCATTATAAAACTTATATATAATATCTCTTTTATAAGATCTTATGCCGCTACTCGGACTCGAACCGAGATGCTCTAGCACTGCTTCCTAAGAGCAGCGTGTCTACCAATTTCACCATAGCGGCAACTTGTCCAAAACAATAGTAACAATTTTTTATTCAATCGTCGAGATTTCAATTTAAATAAAGAAGTCAATTCAATGGAATTGACAGTCGATTTCATGAATAAAAACTTGTTTAAATAGGTATTTCAGATTTTCAATTAAATTAATTAATTTGAAGAACCTTTTGATTTCTCTTAAAGATCTTGCATTTCTTAAAGAAGAAATGCAAGATCTTTATTTCTTTTAGTGACGTGGAAAATAATACTTTTGGGAACTTCAAAAAAAAAAGATTATTCTATTAAAAATCAAAAAATCGTCAAAAAAAAAAAAAGAAATAAACAAAATGTGAAACCTTCTTTTTTATCTATATATTGAGATTGGATTTTTTTATTCTAAAAAAAGGGTTTTCGAATTTAGTAGATGAAAGCCAAAGCATTCAAAAAAGAGATCATTTTTTTTTCCTCATTTTTGACTATTTATTATTTTATATTCTCCTATTTTTTTTAAGTTCGACTAATTCTAATTAGTCTAGTGTTTTGTTATTTATTTTGTTGTACAAAAAAACTTTTTGAATTACCTGTAGAAAGTGATTTCCCTAACGAAAACGCTTTCAACGATATCCAATACCCTTTCCTTTTCCAAATTTGTTTACGAATACGCTTTTTCGAGATCGAAGTACGTTTTTTTGGAACTGCCATTCAAAATTTTAAAAAGTTATTCAGTGGTATAATTGGATGTCAAAGACATTTATTACTCTATTCTTTAGTACTCCATATCAAGCTAGTTTTTTCTTTACACTTTTATTAGATATTAGTTTCAAAAAAAAAAGACATTCAAAAATTGAGGAACGCAACCCTTTTTTTTTACGTTTTCTTTTTTATATTTATTTCAATAAATTGATTTATTAAATAATTTGATTTATTAAATAATTTGATTTTATTTCACTTTTCAAATCCGTCCGAGAGTACTCATTTAATTAATCTATACTGATAGATTAGATTATCAATAAAATGATTGAGATTTCTTCACTTCATATGTAAAAAAGTGTGGGTTATCATAATCTTTCTTGGAAATCAAAAAGGTTCACTTAGTGTAATAGAAGACAATCACTAAATTCCAGTATGAATTCCTTAATGATTCTAAATAATCAAACTTAAATAACTTTGTTGTTAGGTAAAGTTTATTATTATTATATAATAAATAAAATACTATATATAGTAAGGATTTTTTTGTCGTGTAATTCTATGTTCTATTTTTAATATATGTATATATATATATAAATTATTGTAATACGGAATTCGAATTCACTTTGTGTGTATCTGCATAAAATCAAAATTTTATTTTAGTAGTAATAATAAAAAGAAATTTTTTTTGACAGTAACTTAGTAATATTATTTAATCACTTCTAATTTTTGGATTTGAATATATATTTCTTTTTAAAGATTTAGGAGGGATGATATTAATTATAAACAAATTCTATTTAGGTTTGAAATAGCGTGATTTTTTATTGTCCCCTTTCACAAAAAAATATGTATACAAACCAGTGAATAAGAAATAAAAAATTGAAGAATAAAATAAAAAGGGTTTTTTATTTTATGGAACATACATATCAATATTCATGGATCATACCTTTCATTCCACTTCCAGTGCCTATTTTACTAGGAGTTGGACTTCTACTTTTTCCGACAGCAACAAAAAACCTTCGTCGTACGTGGTCTTTTCTTAGTATTTTTTTGTTAAGTATAGTTATGATCTTTTCACTCTATCTATCTATTCAACAAATTATTATAAGTTGCATTCATCAAAACGTATGGTCTTGGACCATAAATAATGACTTGTCTTTTGAGTTCGGTTACTTTATTGATCCACTTAGTTGTATTATGGTAATATTAATTACCACTGTTGGAATTTTTGTTCTGATTTATAGTGATAATTATATGTCGCATGATCAAGGATATCTGAGGTTTTTTGCTTATATGGGTTTTTTTAATACTTCAATGTTAGGATTAGTTACTAGTTCTAATTTGATACAAATTTATTTTTTTTGGGAACTTGTTGGAATGTGTTCGTATTTATTAATAGGTTTTTGGTTCACACGACCTATTGCAGCGAATGCTTGTCAAAAAGCTTTTGTAACTAATCGTGTAGGGGATTTTGGTTTATTATTAGGAATTTTAGGTCTTTATTGGGTAACGGGCAGTTTCGAATTTCAGGATTTGTTTGAAATATTCAATAATTTGATTTTAAATAATAGAGTCAATCTCTTATTCCTTACTTTATGTGCCTTTCTATTCTTTATGGGTCCTATTGCAAAATCCGCACAATTTCCGCTTCATGTATGGTTACCTGATGCCATGGAAGGTCCTACTCCTATTTCGGCTCTTATACATGCTGCTACTATGGTAGCGGCGGGAATTTTTCTTGTAGCTCGTCTTCTTCCTCTTTTTATAGTTATCCCTTCTATAATGTATATAATATCTTTGATAGGTATAATAACAATACTCTTAGGAGCTACTTTAGCTCTTGCTCAAAAAGACATTAAGAGAGGTTTAGCCTATTCTACAATGTCTCAATTGGGTTATATGATGTTAGCTCTAGGTATGGGGTCTTATCGATCCGCTTTATTTCATTTGATTACTCATGCTTATTCGAAAGCTTTGTTGTTTTTAGGATCGGGATCAATTATTCATTCAATGGAAGCTCTAGTTGGATATTCTCCCGATAAAAGTCAGAATATGATTCTTATGGGTGGTTTGACAAAACACGTGCCGATTACAAAAACTGCCTTTTTATTAGGAACACTTTCTCTTTGTGGTATTCCCCCCCTTGCTTGTTTTTGGTCTAAAGATGAAATTCTTAATGATAGTTTGTTGTTTTCGCCAATTTTTGCAATAATAGCTTGTTCAACAGCGGGATTAACCGCATTTTATATGTTTCGGATTTATTTACTTACTTTTGAAGGACATTTAAACACTTATTTTCTGAATTATAGTGGAAAAAAAAGTAGCTCCGTCTATTCAATCTCTTTATGGGGTAAAGAAGACGGAAAAAAAATTAATAGAAATTTTTGTTTAGTACCATTATTAACAATGAATAATAAGAAAGGAGCTTCTTTTTTTTCCAAGAAAACATATCAAATTAATAATAATGTAAGAAATCAAACTTTGATTACTGTTGCAAATTGTGCACTTAATAAAAAAATTTATTATTATCCCCATGAATCAGACAATACTATTTTATTTCCTATGCTTGTATTACTTTTATTTACTTTGTTTATTGGAGCCATAGGAATTCCTTTGAATCAAGAAGGATTTAATATATTATCAAAATTATTCACGCCATCGATAAACCTTTTGCATAAAAATTCAACAAATTTTGTGGATTGGTATGAATTTTTTAGAAATGCAACTTTTTCAGTCAGTATAGCTTTTTTTGGAATATTTATAGCATACTGGTTGTATAAGCCTTTTTATTCATCTTTATTAAATTTAACCTTACTTAATTCATTTCAAAAATGGAGTTCTAACCCAAGTTGTTGGGAAAAACTAATAAATTGTGTATATAATTGGTCGTATAATCGTGGTTACATAGATACTTTTTATAAAAAATCCTTAACTGAAAGTATAAGAAGATTAGCAAAACAAATTAATTTTTTTGATAAACGAATAATTGATGGAATTACAAATGGAGTAGGTATTACAAGTTTCTTTGTAGGAGAATTCACCAAATATATCGGTGGAAGCCGTATCTCTTCTTATCTGTTCTT